TATTAGAAGAATGGAAAAAGTCCTGTTCTTTCAATAACAAGTATTTTTGAATCAAATAAAATAACTTTTTTTATCTTATCTAATTTGTTGCAACAAATTAGATAAGATAAAAAATGGCCCGTGACACGGGCCAGGACGCGGAAATAAAAAAAGACTTTTCGGACGAAATGAAAAATAAAAATAAAGAAATAAAGAATAGATTAAAAAAAAAATATAGAATTATAATTTCTAATATTAAAATTCAAATATTAATAATTATAATAATTAATAGAATATAATAATTAATAGAATAATATATTATTAATATAATATTAATAATATAGTAATTAATTAATTAATAGTAATTAAATAGTAAATTACTATAATACTAAATAATACTAATTAGAATACTAATATATTAAGAGTAATATATTAATAATATAGTAATATAAAGTAATAAAAAAGGTAAAAAAAAAGAAAGTATAGAAGAAGGACTTTTTTTTTTCAAGCCCTACTTGTTGTGTATTGTTGTGTAATGTAACATAGGAATTATCTTTTCTCAATTGGGAGAGATGGCTGAGTGGACTAAAGCGTCGGATTGCTAATCCGTTGTACGAGTTATTCGTACCGAGGGTTCGAATCCCTCTCTTTCCGGTTCCGTTGATGACTTGGTATTTTTTTTTCAAGTCTTTTTCTTTATTTATTTTCTAATAGTTAAAGATCTAGAATAGATAAAATTCTAAGAACATTTAATAAAAATAAAAATCAAGTAAGGAAAAAGCCTTATTTTTTTTTTATTCTTCACGTCCAGGATTACGCCCTGGATCATTAGATAAAAATCCAAAGATGAAAAGGGAAACAAAGAATATTACTACTGTGTAAACAAAGAGTTTGAGAGTAAGCATTAGACAATCTCCAAGATCTTTTTTTTTGTTTGGAAAAAAAGAAAATAGATTCTCTATTTTTATACCATATATCCTATTTTGACACCAAGAAATGAAGTGGTTTCTAGAAATTTTTCGAAATAGAAAAGCATTTTTCTAAATTCATTTGTAATAAGAGTCGAGTCTTTCGTGCCAAAAATTTTCTTTCATACCGAAAATTAGATATTTCGGGGGGCTCTAACCGAATAGGTTTCTTTTAATAGAATGGAAAAAAGAGGAGCATGGGGTAGGTAATCTATATTTTTCACGTTTATACAATAACTTCAATGTTTGAATCAAGGGCCTATACTATAAGACTTATCTGATCTTATTAATTATTAGAATTTTTTATCTTGAATAAATCATGAATTATTCTAGGACAGTATTCAAAATCTCATCGAAAACTTACAGCAGCTTGCCAAACAAAGGCTAATAGAAAAAAGAACAGAGGGATTACTGGCATAACATCTACGATTGGATTCAAAAAAGCGTAGGCTTCAGGCAATTTTGTGAAGAAAAAACTGCTTGAATAAAGGGCAAAATTAAGACAGATACAAATCAAATTTAAAATATTAAGCATAACAAACATTTTGTTCTTGAAGATAATTGTATTTTGACTGAGTTATTAATATTCATATAAAAATTAAAAATGGATATAAATTAATATAAAATAGAGTTAAGGTAGACAAAAAACTTTAAACTCAGCCAATCAAAAATCCTTCAATTATCAGCTAAAAAAAGAATAAAAGAAATCATATTTTCATACAATATCTTAATGGAATTCTATATTATGATCAATAAATTCAGTTTAATTCTATATCTACACATATCAAAATACGAACAACAAGCTAATCCAGTTCATAGATATTTTGGGGGACGGGAATTGACAAAGAACCAATACCAATATTAGTTTTGAATAAAAATAGAAATGGGGCGTGGCCAAGCGGTAAGGCAACGGGTTTTGGTCCCGCCATTCGGAGGTTCGAATCCTTCCGTCCCAGAGCATATTTATTTTCTATATCAAAATTATATATATCAAAATAAAGATTGTTTTTTTGAACAACAAAAGTAAGACGGGTTTTTCATTATATCTTTATCCTCGGGCTGGTTTAGGGTAAAAAAAAAGGAAACAATGAATTCATCTGAACCTCTTTGGCTTTGTACCTATAAAAAGAGAGTCTAGCATCCAATAAGATGGAATCGTTCTTTATTTGAATTTGATTTCTCATTCATTATCCCACACCCCATGATCATTTTCAATGTCTGTTCGAATCTCATTAACAAACAAAGAAAATACATATGTTACACATTTCTTTTTCGACCTATTCATTTGTTTTATTTTAAATCATTGATGGTTTAATCTGAATCTGAATATGGGATTTATCTCTTTTATGATGATAAAACGGAGTCCTTACTATAAAACGTTATTCAAATAATGATATCGAGATAAGTTATTTTTTAATTAAATGATTTTTTATGAGTCCTTGGTACTTGAAGAAGTGTGGGATTCACGACTCGTTCCTATCGAGTCACTTGAAGATGAAGATTCGAAGAGAACTACTTATTTCTTCGTCTTATCTTATTGGTTTGCTAATATTCGTATTGGAAATCAAAAAATATTTATATGATTCAATAAAATATCAATAAAATATCAATAAAATATCAATAAAATATCAATAAAATATGGGGTTAATTTGAATTAATTCTTTTGTTTTCTTCATTGTGTATTTTTTTATTAACAGATTTACATTCATATTGACAACAGTGTATCAAATAAATATAATCCGATCTGGGTAATTAGATCTTATCTGTAGATTTATTTATATCTATTCCAGTGGTTTGGTTTTTTTTTTTTTTTTCTTCATTCAAATGAAATGATAGGTTTATTGGATTTGCTGTGATACAAAAGTCTTTTTTTTGATTGTAAAAAAAAATGGAAATGTATTGAATGTATTGTTATATTAGAAAAATGTATAAAAATGAATATTTCCATTTTTGAAATTATTTTCAATTTTAAATATAAGAATAGATAGCATAAGAGACAAGAGATAATCTATAAATTTTGACTTTATTAAACTTTATCTATTTTTTTATCCGAATCAATTAGAAATTTTTCTATTTCATTTCGTGTTCATTTCTTGTTAGTTTAATGTTTTGATTGTGTCGTATGATTCAATCTCTTTATTTATTCTCTTTGATTTATTTTGATTTTTGATTCCGATTCTATCTACATAACCTAATTATTTGTATTTGGGTTGCTAACTCAATGGTAGAGTACTCGGCTTTTAAGTGCGGCTAACAGCTTTTACACATTTGTACGAAGAAAGGGATTCGTCCATACCATCGGTATTATTTGTAAGACCACGACTGATCCTGAAAGGAATGAATGGAAAAAACAGCATGTCGTATCAATGGAGAATTCTGAGAATATTTGATTCTTACCGGATCGGCTCCAAACAAACCTTGTTTGAATTCTTGGTGCGTAACATAAAAACAAATGAATTCAAATTCAAAGTTGGGGTTGGGTCGAGTTAATAAATGGACAGAGCTCCGCGGCTCCAATTATAGGGAAATAAAAAAGCAACGAGCTCCCGTTCTTAATTTGAATGATTTTCCGATCTAATTAGACGTTAAAAATAGATTAGTGCCTAGTGCGGGAAAAGCTTTTTCTTGAGTGGATTTTCGATTTTTTTAATGAGTCCTAACTATTAGCTATTCTCCACTATGAAGGGGAGTTGAATGTGTAGAAGAAAAAGTATATTGATAAAGCAATTTTTTTTTTCCAAAATCAAAAAAGAGTGATTGACTTGAAAAATTAAAGGATTTCTAGTCACCTATTACCCTATAAATGAACATAAACCAATTAGAAATGAACATAAACCAATTAGATGGAAAAAAGAGAGGATAGAGGGTCCGTTGGTGAGTTTAACTATTTCCGAGGTATCTATTCTTTTTATATTATACTATTTTGTTTTTATGGTATCGCACTATGTATCATTTAATAACCCAATAAACTCCCTATCTTTGCTTCAATCAAATCGAATTAAAAATGAAAATAGAGAAATCTCAAAGAAATTTAGAAATAGATAGATCTCTAAAAAATGACTTCCTATACCCACTTATCTTTCGGGAGTATATTTATACATTTGCTCATGATCGTGACTTAAATAGATCTATTTTGTTAGAAAATGTAAGTTATGACAATAAATATAGTTTACTAATCGTAAAACGTTTAATTACTCGAATGTATCAACAGAATCATTTGATTATTTCTGCTAATGATTCTAACCAAAATACATTTTTTAGGTATAACAAAAATTTGTATTTTCAAATGATATCGGAGGGGTTTGCAGTTATTGTGGAAATTCCATTTTCCTTACGATTAGTATCCTCTTTAGAAAGATCAGAAATAGTAAAATCTCATAATTTACGATCAATTCATTCAATATTTCCTTTTTTAGAGGGCAAATTCCCACATTTAAATTATCTGTCAGAGGGACTAATACCGTACCCCATCCATCTAGAAAAATTGGTTCAAATCCTTCGCTATTGGGTGAAAGATCCCTCCTCTTTGCATTTATTACGACTCTTTCTTCACGAGTATTGGAATTTGAACAGTCTTATTATTCCAAAGAAATCTATTTCCTTTTTTGTAAAAAAGAATCAAAGATTCTTCTTGTTCTTATATAATTCTCATGTATATGAATACGAGTCCGTTTTCTTTTTTCTTTGTAAGCAATCCTTTCATTTCCGATTAACATTTTATCAGGTCTTTCTTGAGCGAATATATTTCTATGGAAAAATAGAACATTTTGTAGAAGTCTTTACTAAGGATTGGGGGGACAGCCTATGCTTGCTCAAGGATCCTTTCATACATTATATTAGATATCAAGGAAAATCCATTTTTGTCTCAAAGGATACGCCTCTTCTGATGAAAAAATGGAAATATTACCTTGTCAATTTATGTCAATGTCATTTTGATGTGTGCTTTCAACCCCAAAAGATCCATATAAACCCATTTTCATTATACAAGCATTCTTTCGCCTTATTAGGTTATCTTTCAAGTTCAAGTGTACGACTAAACCTTTCAGTGGTACG